ACTACTCCCCAACTGTTGCAGGGATGCAAAAAAGCGGCGGATGGGTGAGCTGGCATCCAAGCTCAACTAGAAGTCATATTTGCCTAGCATTGGATAATTCCTGCTATCAGTTGTTGTTCCCCGGTTCAAATACAACTTATCGGTCTCCTCATCGGCCAATAAATTGTGAAATTCATAGAGTTTTCTCCATATCTCTCGCGGCCGGTGCCCCACCATTATCTGGCATAGTTTGTTCAATCCGTTCCAGCTCCGATCTAAACTGTGCCTTCCTCTGCCCCAAAAACTTCTTTATTCCATCTCTTTCCTCAACATTCGATTTTCTTGGTGACTCCGAACTTGTCGGATCTCCTCCACAAAAGAAGACCTAAAAAAATGCATTCCGATCTTCTGTAATTATTTCCACTCAAGCTAGTAAAGGAAAGCTTTGTTGAGCCGACTTGACCATTGATTTACAGAAAAGGGTTATACTTGAATAAGGCCCCTTCACTGTCCTATCCTTTCGGAATCTCCTGTAACCGGAATTAAAAGGAAGAAGAATTCAAAGCCCGGCAAGGCAACTCCCAGCAGAACAGAAAGGAGATGAAATCCACTAGACCAACCCTTGGACCTTGACGGAACGGAACCCATTAGGAAGTAAGCGAAGACGGACATACAATTTATAAAGAGCTTGAAAAAGGATGGCAAATCATGTAGGGCTAGGGATACGAAGCAAAGAAAGGGCTTGGATAAGACGGCATGACCGCCCTAAAAGAAAGTTTTTGAAGGGAAGGAAGTGGATTTGAAGCATCGCCAAATGACATTAAATAAGATGAAAAATGAATGGAGTTGAGAGGCGCATTCCAGGTCCGCCTCCACCGCCCTTATGCGAATCCTTCAAAAGGACTGCGTCGCAAGATGACCAAGAGGATGGAGAGCGAGAAACCTTTACTCTAGAAAATCTCGACGATAAGGAAGAAGAAGGGAAAATTGGATGCTGCAACCGAGATCGAATCAGGGCAGGGCCACCCGCTCAAAAAATGAAGGGCGGTCAATAACCTAAAAGAAGAGGCATTTTCCCTCGAAGGAAGGGGTCTTCTCCCTCTTATCGCTATTTGATGAGGAAGAGCAAATGTTGAAAGAGCAGATGGAGATTGATCTGTAGGATGAGGGGCTTTTTGCGACGGCCACTCGCCGAGTTTTTAAGATTAAGAGGATGAGATGGAAGAAGGTAATGTCTCCCAGGATGGAGGGGAGGCTCGGGATTTCTCACAGCTCGTCTGGGCCTCTCTAGGCATTCTTGTCTGGGATCGAGGTCGACTTGGGCCCTATTAAGGTGACTTCCCTAGCCTTGTTCCCTATGGGCTGCTGCTCTGTCTTCCTACCCTTCCTTCGAAGACCTCTAAATGCCCTTAACCCCAGGGAGTCAAGTGTCATGCGAAAGAAGGCCGTCATTCGGTTGTCCTTCGGAGTGAGTTTCTTGTTGTTGCTCCTAGCGCCCCGTACTTGCGCGCCCAACGAAATGGCTACTCGTTTTGTTACAGTGTAAGGTTACCGCTCCGCTATTAGTATGGCTCCAATTGTCACTCTCGTCGATTGTCGGCTTCTGCAAGAATCCGCCGATTCTATACGAGTTTAGACAGGTAGTCACTTTTTCTGTGATCATGAATCGATCATTCGTTCTCGATTCGGTATCGCCTCATTTCATTACATACGATGCACCTTAGACGATACACTCTTTGCAATTTGATTCAAATCCCATACCTAATTCCATACCAATCAACTCAGTGCTTCCCAAGCTCAGGTAGACGGGAAAATTCTTAGTTAAATGGGCGAAAAATCGCTGCTGGCAATCACGGGCGGTAACAGTTTGGTGAAGGTTTCCCTTGGGCTCGTCTCTGCAGAGTACGTGGTTCGCCTAAGTTACGTCAGTCTCGCTCCATCGGTACCAAACAAGGAATATCCCAATGGCGACTAATTCTGACCATGCTCTCAGTTACTGGCGTTTCTGCAAAGGGGAATGCTTAGTTCCCCATGCATGAGGAGGCTCCAGACTCGGGGACCACTTGCTCGCAGCGCTATAGCATAGAAAAATGAACCGGGAGATCCGGCATATAAAACGCCTTTCACTCCTAACGGCAAGCCTGGAACCATTGACCCATGAATACGAATAAGCTACGCTTACGAGACCTGCAATAGGCCCGATTCTCGCTTCGAAGGTAACCTTGGTGATAAATACACATATTTCTCTATAGACAATGCATCCTTCGCGATTCGATGCCAATGACCAAAAAGAAATCATTCGACAGCTTCCGAGTCAACGAAGTCAACTACTTGGTAAACTAACTTAAGCGGGATCTGCTACTACGTAGGGTGTGGAGTCAACTGACTTTGCTTCCGCCTCTGGTACTGGTGTTTCAGGTAGATCAACTACTGCTAGTGGGTATCGATCAGGAACTGGAACTACTGACTCTCGTGCTGCTTGCTACTTCTTATTGGTCAACAGAGTAAAAAGCAAGAGTAGTTGCTGGACCGGGTGGAACTGCTCTTGGGTATGGGACTGGATAGGCTATTACTGGTGCTGGATAAAGAACTTTATATTTCACAACTGCTCATACGGCTTTAACTACTCGTGCTTATTTAACAGAATAAATGGCTTAACTAACCAATTGCTTCACCAACTGTATATTCACCTGGAACAACATCAACTTCTGTTGCTGAGTAAACAGGATCAACGGCTTAATTACCAACAGGGTCAACAGCTGCTTTTGGTTCTTTAACCTCTGCTCCATCCATGCATTTGACCTTCGCTTCATGTATATGCGAGATCTAGGTTTAGAGGGGCAAGGATAGATAGTATCTTTGACGGGATGGATGCTTTGACGAATGAATGAAAACACTTTGTGATATGGTTGCCCAACGGGCGGGGAACCTACCCGTCCTCCCAACTTAGAGATAGATCCATAGCTCAGGAGCTATCCGTAAAATTCGGGATTATCGGACCCTTATAGCTAACCTCCAGGCAATGAATTTATCGGACTTAGACCTTACATACTTCACTGCGTAGGGATAACCTGAGAATCTACTTTGAGGGATAACCTTCTAATTTCTAGTTATTTCGCACACTATCGTTAGGCCTACCTTCGATCAACACGGCCTAGCGGACTTGAAACACACAGGGATTAGGTTCCATTTCAGTCAGTGCGATCAATATTACCTTTGATTTCTGATCATAGGAAGGAAAGCACTGGTCCTACCTTCACTTCATTTACGGAACGGAAGGGAAGTGTGAGCGTTCAGGGCTATCAGTCGAATCCGGTTCGGGAAGGCCAGTGAGTGGTAGGGCTCAGCCAAGCTAAATGTAGACAAACCCCCTTCAGCCATCAGGCAGGCTCAGATATTTGGCTCGAGAAAGTGACAGTTATACCTTCCTTTCACATCACTAGCGGATCTTATACCTACCTTCGAGGCAACACGACTTAGCGGACTTTAGACACACATACAGAGATTAGGGTCAATAGAGATTTTCTCCCCTCCTTTTTCATATATCAGGCGACATGACGAATTCCAATTTAACGTTCCAGGGGGCGAGAGAGAGTGGGGAGGATAAGTGGGGGAGCCGGTTTCCATTCCCAATAAAGAATTTTATAGTGTGACCAGTGCAACAAAAGATCAGTCTTGTTCTCGGCTATGTGCTCTCTCTTTCCCTGAAGACGAAAAATGCGCATATCTTTTCAATGCACACTTCGCACCGAAATGCATCGGAGCACCTAAAATGGATTCTTCGCAGCGATTCACTGCATCGAGTTTCCGACAAGGCCTGGAGAAGCCATCTCGCCAGTGAGCTATCTATGCCGGCAGCCTTTCAGTTCCGTCTCGCGCCCTCTTGCTTATTCATTCATTGGGAAGTGCTCCTTCTTTCAAGCTTTTTAGTTAGCTTTGATGCTGGAAAAGAAGGAGGCTTAGAAGACTCACGCTATTTAGGCAGGTAAAGAGAGCTGAGAGGGGGGTAAGGCAAGAGTAAGGGCAGTTAACGATACGGTCAGGTAGGTCATCTATTAAGTGTATCAACTCCGAGAGGGAGGTGGATCTATCTGAAGGAAGGTAAAGGGAAGTCTTACTCCGATAAGTAGTGGGTAGACCTGAAGTAGGGCTTACTCCGATAGGGAGGTGGGTGCTTGTCGAATCAGCTCAGCCTTTAGATCACTGACCAACCAATGTTACCCCAAGTTGAATCAGCCCACCTAGGGAAGGAAACAACCTCTTAGGCAGGAGAAGGACAGGTCGGGTAGCCCAGTGTGACTTAATACTTATGTCCCCCTCCCAGTTGTGGGGAACAGCCATGCATCACCACCTCTCACCATCACTGATCAGGTGACTACCTCGGTTGGTTCATAGTGGATCTCCCGACTGGGTCCCATCAGTTGTATAACCTTCTTCACTCCGAAGTATACCGCCACTTGTTGCAAGCGAGAACCGCTACCCTCTTGCAAAGACACCCTCCTAGCCTATCTCAAGACGACCGTCTATGTTGGCGTATTAGCTAGGATTCGAAATGGAATCTTATTATACGTTGTGGTGGTTTGGCGTTTGATACGGCGACACACCCCTGATTTCATGCCATTAGTTGGGGCAGTTCAGAGACATTGATTTAGGGGAATAGCTTGAGAGAGAGAACCTTAATTACCGCTATGGGAATGGGGCAGTTCTGGGGCAGTTAAGAAGGGGAATAGCACCCGGCATTAAGCAGAGTATAGGTGCCTTTATTGCGAGGTTCACCCAGTAGCTTCCCAGTTCCTGCCTGTAACTAGGTCGGCTTCACATCCCGGAAAAAGACCTACTGCCTGTAGTATTTAGATTCTTAAGCGAGACGAACCCTTTAGTCTTCTAGTTCCCGCCTTGAGTTGGGTTAGGCGTTTCCTCTCCAGGCCGTCGCAGGAGAAGCAAAGATAGGAGCAGCAGTTCATTCTGTTGATCCTTCTATTGGTTCAGCATTTGGTTTAGCAGTAAGATGAAGCACCACT